GTTATTGTAGCTTATACCAAAGCATGGCATTGAAGCTGCCAAGATGGGTATTAACCACCCCAAAAACAAAAAGATTTGGTCCTAGTCTTAATGTTATTTTTTACTAAAATTACACATGCAAGTATCAGCACCCCAGTGAAAATGCCCTAATTTCTTTACCAGTCAAAAGAACAAGGAGCAGGTATCAGGCACACCATGACAGCCCAAAACACCTAGCAATGCCACACCCCCATGGGTCTCAGCAGTGACAAACATTAAGCCATAAGCGATTAAAGCTTGACTTATTTATAGTAAGACCAGGGCCGGTAAATCCTTGTGCCAGCCACCGCGGCTATACAAGAAGCCCAAAATAACAACAAAACGGCATAAAACGTGATTAAAAATAATCAAAAAGATTAAGATAAACCTACAATCCTTCTGTTATAAGTTAATATACACCATATTACACTGTGAAAACAACCTTAACATACAGACCAATTTGAACCCACGATAGCTAAGGTACAAACTGGGATTAGATACCCCACTATGCTTAGCCCTAAACCTAAATTTTTTTAATACAAAAAAATTTGCCAGAGGACTACAAACCAAACGTTTGAAACTCAAAGGACTTGGCGGTGCCCCAAACCCACCTAGAGGAGCCTGTTCTATAATCGATAATCCACGATCTACCTCACCACCTCTTGCCCACAGCTTATATACCTCCGTCCACAGCTTACCCTACTAAGGAACAAAAGTAAGCACAACAGTTTACACAACTAATAAGTCAGGTCAAGGTGTAGCCAACTGAGGTGGAAGAAATGGGCTACATTTTCTACACTAGAAATATTAACGGAAAGAGCCATGAAATACGGACCTAAAAGTAGGATTTAGCAGTAATGTGAAAGCAGAGAGCCCCCATTAACCCGGATCTGGGACGCGCACACACCGCCCGTCACCCTCATCAAAAAACAACAGCTTGTAAATAAACCACTCCAAACACATAGAGATGAGGCAAGTCGTAACATGGTAAGTATACCGGAAGGTGTACTTGGAATATCAAGACATAGCTTAACCCTAAAGCACTCAGCTTACACCTGAAAAATGCCCAATAAACAAGGGCTGCCTTGAGCAATAAACCCAGCCCAACCAACTAACTATACCAAACAAATAATAACCACCACAACCACTAAAACCTTAAAACATTCTACTTGTCTAAGTATAGGAGATAGGAAAAGACCAACGGAGCTATAAAAACAGTACCGCAAGGGAAAGGTGAAAAAAATGAAAATCACCAAGCAAAAAAAAGCAAAGATTAAATCTTGTACCTTTTGCATAATGATTTAGCCAGTATACTTCAAGCAAAGAGAACTAAAGTATGAAACCCCGAAACTAAGTGAGCTACTTATGAGCAGTTTATAACAAAAACTTCCTAACCGTCCCTGTGGCAAAAGGGTGGAAAGACTCATAAGTAGAAGTGAAAAGCCTAACGAACTTAGTAATAGCTGGTTGCTCAGGAAAAGAATAAAAGTTCTACCTTAAACCTTCCAACAGACAAAACAAAAGTCACCTAAAGAAAGATTTAAGAGATATTTAGTAGGGGTACAGCCCAACTAACAAAGGAAACAACCAAATAACGGAGGCCAAAAATTATTTAAACACATGTACGTAGGCCTTAAAGCAGCCACCACTAAAATAAAGCGTTAAAGCTAACCCACAATAAATATTAATAAAAATTTACTTCCCCAAACCTCTACTGAGCTATCCTACCCACGTAGAAGAATTAATGCTAAAATGAGTAACAAGAATTAAAAACTTCTCTAAGCATAAGCTTAAATCAGCCCAGACAAACTACTGATTATTAACAACTAAACTTATAGAAATAAACAAAACTAAACAAGTCCTATAAACAAAAATGTTAACCCAACACAGGAATGCGTATAAGAAAGATTAAAATTTGTAAAAGGAACTAGGCAAACAAAGAACCCGACTGTTTACCAAAAACATAGCTCCTAGCATTACAAGTATTAGGAGTGATGCCTGCCCAGTGACACTGTTTAACGGCCGCGGTATCCTGACCGTGCGAAGGTAGCGTAATCACTCGTCTTTTAAATAAAGACTAGAATGAATGGCTAAACGAGGTTCTATCTGTCTCTTACAAACAATCAGTGAAATTGATCTCCCCGTGCAAAAGCGAGAATATCCCCATAAGACGAGAAGACCCTGTGGAACTTTAAGTATAGGTCACAATCATCAACCAACTATTCAACAGAAAACACCCTACAATACACCTGACTTAAAACTTTCGGTTGGGGCGACCTCGGAGAACAATAAAACCTCCGAAAATTACTACCAAGATAACACAAACCAAAGTGTCTACGACAAAACGATCCAATGTACATGATCAACGAACCAAGCTACCCCAGGGATAACAGCGCAATCCCCTCCTAGAGTCCATATCAATGACGGGGGTTTACGACCTCGATGTTGGATCAGGACACCCTAATGGTGCAACCGCTATTAAGGGTTCGTTTGTTCAACGATTAATAGTCCTACGTGATCTGAGTTCAGACCGGAGCAATCCAGGTCGGTTTCTATCTATGATTGCAAATTTTCTAGTACGAAAGGATTGAAAATATATAGCCCATGTAAAAACATGCTATACTCTGCATTAGTGAACACAACTAAACTAAGTACAAAGACAATCACCCACTAACCACGCCCTAAATAAAGGCCCATTGGAGTAGCAAAGCAGGTACTAATGCAAAAGACCTAAACCCTTTAACCAGGGGTTCAACTCCCCTCCCCAATAATAAGTGCTCATCCCAAACCTACTATCACCACTAACCTACATCATCCCCATTCTAGTCTCAGTAGCCTTCTTTACCCTTATTGAACGAAAAGTATTAGGTTACATACAACTACGAAAGGGGCCCAACTTGGTAGGCCCATACGGCATTTTACAACCAGTGGCAGATGGACTAAAATTATTTATTAAAGAGCCAATCCAACCTACTAACTCCTCTCACATACTATTTATCATAGCCCCAATACTCGCCCTCTTATTAGCACTATCAATTTGACTACCCATGCCACTCCCACACTCACTAGCCGACCTAAACCTGGGCCTACTCTTCCTAATCTCCATATCAAGCTTCATGGTGTACTCCATCCTATGATCCGGCTGAGCATCAAATTCAAAATACGCCCTAATAGGGGCCCTACGTGCAGTAGCTCAGACTATCTCCTACGAAGTAACCTTAGGAATTATCCTACTATCAATAATCTTATTTTCTGGTGGATTTAATATACAAACATTTGCTACCACACAAGAACCACTATATCTAATACTATCATCATGACCACTAATAATAATATGATACATCTCAACCCTCGCAGAAACTAACCGAGCACCATTCGACCTAACAGAAGGAGAATCTGAATTAGTGTCTGGCTTTAATGTAGAATATTCTGCAGGTCCATTCGCCCTATTCTTCTTAGCAGAATACACCAACATTCTAATAATAAACACACTAACAACTATCATATTCTTAAATCCAAGTACATTAAACACACCAGAAATATTCTCACTTTCATTAATAACAAAAACAGTAATACTATCCATTGGATTCCTATGGGTACGAGCCTCATACCCACGATTCCGATACGACCAATTAATACACCTACTATGAAAAAACTTCTTACCAATTACTCTCGCACTATGTGCATGACACATAACGATACCAATCACAACCTCTGGACTCCCGCCAATAATATAGGACACGTGCCCGAAATACAAAGGATCACCTTGATAGGGTGAAAGATAGAGGTAAAAACCCTCTCGTCTCCTTAGAAAAACAGGACTTGAACCTGCCCCAGGGAGATCAAAACTCCCCATACTTCCACTATACTATGTTCTAGTAAAGTCAGCTAACTAAGCTATCGGGCCCATACCCCGACAATGTTGGTTTAAATCCCTCCTATGCTAATGAACCCTCTTGCAAAGGGGCTTATTACTACAAGTCTAATCATAGGACCACTGCTTACAATTTCAAGTAACCATTGAATTCTGGCATGATGTGGTCTAGAAATAAGCACTTTGTCCGTTATTCCACTAATTGCACAACAACATCACCCACGAGCCATTGAAGCCTCCATTAAATACTTTCTAACACAAGCAGCAGCTTCAACACTACTACTACTCTCCAGTGTCATAAACGCTTGATATTTGGGCCAGTGGGATATAACACTTATGCACAATAGTGCACCATGCGTATTACTAACAGTAGCCTTAGCCATAAAACTAGGACTGGCCCCATTCCACCTTTGACTGCCAGAAGTACTACAAGGATCCACTCCAATAACAGCACTACTACTGACCACTTGACAAAAACTAGCCCCACTAACCATCCTAACAACCACATCCCAACATCTAAACACACCATTGCTACTGTCACTGGGGTTAACATCCGCCTTCTTGGGGGGGTGGGGGGGACTAAACCAAACACAACTGCGAAAAATTATAGCCTTCTCATCAATCGCTCATCTTGGATGAATAACCATTGTCCTTACTTTATCACCAAAACTGACACTACTTACATTCTACCTGTACTGCGTAATAACAATTACTACATTCCTCATAATTGAATACCTAAAAACAAACAAAATAGCCACAATTATACTATCTTGAACAAAAATCCCATCACTAAACACACTAATAATATTAACATTTCTGTCCCTAGCAGGATTACCCCCACTAACAGGGTTCTCACCTAAATGGCTAATCTTACAAGAACTCACCAAACAACACATAACCACCCTGGCCACACTGATAGCCATAGCCTCCCTTCTCAGCTTGTTCTTCTACCTACGAGTCACATACTACACAACAATCACACTCCCCCCAAATTCCCACAACTACACCCAACAGTGACGACACAAAACACCTCATACAAAGCCCTACCTAGCCACAATAACCCTACTATCAACAACCATACTCCCAGTCCTACCTATACTATTATACTCCATTTAAAAGAAACTTAGGATAAATAATAAACCGGGGGCCTTCAAAGCCCCAAACAAGAAATATCAACCTCTTAGTTTCTGATTAAGACCTATAGGGTTTTATCCTATATCAACTGAATGCAACTCAAACACTTTAATTAAGCTAAGACCTTAGTAGATAAATGGGCTTTGATCCCATGAGCATTTTAGTTAACAGCTAAACACCTTATCCATCAGGCTTTTATCTATAATATGGCACAATCTAAAGCTCTGATACCACTACTAGGATATATCTTCAAATTTGCAATCTGACATGAACTTCACTACAGAGCTGTGATAAGAGAGGGAATCAAACCCCCGTGAAAAGGTCTACAGCCTAACGCTAAACACTCAGCTACCTTACCCTACCTATGATATTAAACCGCTGACTATTTTCTACTAACCATAAAGACATTGGCACCCTTTATCTAATTTTTGGGGCCTGAGCAGGAATAATTGGGACAGCTCTTAGCCTATTAATTCGAACAGAATTAAGCCAACCAGGACCCCTACTAGGAGACGATCAGGTGTACAATGTAATTGTTACAGCCCACGCCTTCATCATAATCTTTTTCATAGTCATACCAATTATAATCGGTGGATTTGGAAACTGATTAGTTCCAATAATGATCGGATCGCCAGACATAGCATTTCCACGTATAAATAACATAAGCTTCTGACTTCTACCTCCATCACTACTACTACTTTTAGCCTCCTCCGGCATTGAAGCCGGAGCTGGAACGGGATGAACTGTTTATCCCCCTTTAGCAGGCAATATAGCCCACGCTGGAGCTTCTGTCGACCTAACCATCTTCTCCCTACACTTAGCCGGGGCATCTTCAATTTTAGGGGCTATCAACTTCATCACCACTGCAATCAATATAAAAACCCCATCAATATCACAATACCAAACACCACTTTTCGTATGATCCGTACTTATCACAGCTGTATTACTACTACTCTCTCTTCCAGTACTAGCCGCAGGAATTACAATACTTTTAACAGACCGAAACCTAAATACAACCTTCTTTGATCCATCTGGCGGAGGAGACCCAATTCTATACCAACACCTATTCTGATTCTTCGGCCACCCAGAAGTATACATCCTCATCCTCCCTGGCTTCGGAATAATTTCACATGTCGTCGCTTATTATACTGGCAAAAAAGAACCATTCGGATACATGGGTATAGTCTGAGCAATAATGTCCATCGGATTTTTAGGATTCATCGTTTGAGCTCACCATATATTTACAGTAGGAATAGACGTAGACACCCGAGCCTATTTTACATCAGCAACAATAATCATTGCTATCCCAACAGGAGTTAAAGTATTTAGCTGACTAGCCACCCTTCACGGAGGAATAATCAAATGAGATGCTCCCATACTATGAGCTCTAGGCTTTATCTTCCTATTTACTATTGGAGGACTAACAGGAATTGTACTAGCTAACTCATCCCTAGATATTGTGCTACACGATACATACTACGTAGTAGCACACTTCCACTATGTACTATCCATGGGGGCCGTATTCGCTATTATGGCCGGATTTACCCACTGATTCCCACTATTTACAGGATTCTCATTAAACCAAACATGAGCAAAACTACAATTCGTAGTGATATTCTTTGGTGTAAACATAACATTCTTCCCACAACACTTCCTAGGTTTAGCTGGTATACCACGACGATACTCAGACTACCCAGACGCCTACACAATATGAAACTCCATCTCATCAATTGGCTCAATAATCTCCATAGCAGCAGTCATCATAATACTAGTAATCATCTGAGAAGCCTTCTCATCAAAACGAAAAATAGTACTAATTGAACCACCACTAATCAACGTAGAATGACTAAGCGGTTGCCCTCCATCCAGCCACACCTATGAAGAGTCCACACACATACTATAGACCAAGAAAGGAAGGAATCGAACCCCCTTAAATTAGTTTCAAGCCAATCACATAAACCATTATGTTTCTTCCTTAAATTATTACTAAGACGTTAGTAAAAATTACATAATCTTGTCAAGATTAAATTATAGGTTTAATCCCTTTACGACTTAATGGCACACCCCCTACAATTAGAATTCCAAGATGCAATATCTCCAATTATGGAAGAACTACTACACTTTCATGACCACACTCTAATAATTGTATTCCTTATTAGCACCCTAGTACTTTACATCATCACATCTATAATAACAACAAAACTAACTCATACCAACACCATAGATGCTCAAGAAGTAGAAATAATCTGAACTATTCTACCAGCCATCGTTCTCATTACAATCGCCCTTCCATCTCTACAAGTACTATACCTCACAGACGAAGTCAATAACCCACATCTAACAATTAAAGCCATGGGCCACCAATGATATTGAACATACGAATACACCGACTATGAAGACCTAGAATTTGACTCATACATAATCCCAACTAAAGACCTCATCAATGGCCACTCACGACTACTAGAAGTAGACCATCGAATAGTCGCCCCAATAGAAACCCCAATTCGAATGCTAATCTCAGCAGAAGACGTCTTACACTCGTGAGCAGTACCATCATTGGGCGTAAAAACAGATGCAGTCCCAGGGCGACTAAACCAAACCAATTTTATTATAATACAACCAGGTTTATTCTATGGACAATGCTCTGAAATCTGCGGAGCAAACCATAGTTTCATGCCAATCGTAATTGAATCAACACCTCTTCAACAATTCGAAAACTGATCATCACTTCAATCACTATAGAAGCTTATAATGGATAGCACTAGCCTTTTAAGCTAGAAAAAGAGACTCACCACACCTCCTTAGTGATATGCCACAATTAAACCCAAACCCATGATTATCTATCCTGTGTACCACCTGATTAATTTACATTATTATACAACCTAAAATTAAATCTCACCTTAAACATAACAACATTACAAACAAGACAAAAAAAACTAAAAAAGAAACCTGAGCCTGACCATGAACCTAACCTTCTTCGACCAATTTTCAACCCCAGAAAAGATTGGAATTCCACTAATCACACTAAGCCTACTAATACCAACAATTATCTTCCCAACTAAGAACAACCGATGAATCACTAACCGCCTAATAACAATTCAATCATGAACTACCAATCTATTCACAAAACAACTAATATCGCCAATTAACCAATCCGGACACCAATGATCAGTTACTCTAACATCCCTAATAGCCCTGCTATTAACATCAAACCTACTAGGACTATTACCATACACATTCACTCCAACAACACAATTATCTATAAACTTAGGGCTAGCCATCCCAATATGACTTGCTACCGTACTAATCGGCCTACGAAACCAACCAACTATCTCACTAGCCCACCTACTCCCAGAAGGCACACCAATACCACTAATCCCACCATTAATTATAATTGAAACTATCAGCCTATTTATCCGACCAATTGCCTTAGGGGTTCGTATTACAGCAAACCTAACAGCAGGACACCTACTCATTCAACTCACCTCAACTGCTGTACTTGCCCTACTACCCACCATCCCAATCCTATCTATGTCAACCATAGCAGTACTATTCCTCCTAACAGCCCTAGAACTAGCAGTAGCCGTTATTCAAGCTATTGTATTCGTCCTCCTACTAAGCCTATACCTACAAGAAAACATTAAATAACCAAACAAATACACCCATACCACATAGTCAACCAAAGCCCATGACCATTGACTGGGGGAATAGCCGCATTTGCAATAACCTCCGGCCTCATTATATGATTTCATTATAACTCACCCAGCCTACTAGTCATCGGACTACTAAATATAGCAGTAACAGTACTACAATGGTGACGAGACGTCGTGCGAGAAAGCACATTCCAGGGGCACCACACCAAGCCAGTACAAAAGGGGCTACGATACGGAATAATCCTATTCATCACATCAGAAGTCTTCTTCTTTGCCGGATTCTTTTGAGCCTTTTACCACTCAAGCCTAGCCCCAACCCCAGAACTAGGGGGACACTGACCACCTATAGGGATCACACCACTTAACCCATTTGAAGTCCCCTTGCTAAACACCGCCGTCCTCCTAGCATCAGGAGTTACAATTACCTGAGCCCATCATAGCATGATAGAATCCAACCGAAACCAAACAACCCAAGCTCTCCTTATAACAATTCTACTAGGCCTATACTTCACAGCCCTACAAGCCATAGAATACTACGAAACCACATTCACGATAGCAGATAGCATTTATGGCTCTACATTCTTTGTAGCAACCGGCTTCCATGGACTACACGTAATCATTGGGTCCACATTTTTAATTGTATGCCTTTTACGACAAATGAAATACCACTTCACCTCTAACCACCACTTCGGATTCGAAGCCGCAGCATGATACTGACACTTCGTAGACGTAGTCTGACTCTTCCTATTCATCTCAATCTACTGATGAGGATCATATCCCCCTAGTATAACAGTACAAGCGACTTCCAATCACTAAGTTTTAGACTCACACCTAAAGGGAGATAATAAACATAATAACCATCGTCATCACCATAACCCTCACCCTATCAATTGTACTTGTACTACTAAACAACCTATTAGCCTTAATAAAACCCAACAACGAAAAACTTTCCCCATATGAGTGTGGATTCGACCCCCTAGAATCAGCCTGACTACCTTTCTCCATTCGATTCTTCCTCAGTAGCAATCTTATTCCTACTTTTTGACTTAGAAATCGCCCTACTACTACCAATTCCATGGGCCACCCAACTATCTACCCCCACCCTCTCAATAACCTGAGCCCTAATCATTTTGACGCTACTAACACTAGGCCTAGCCTATGAGTGGACCCAAGGAGGACTAGAATGAGCAGAGTGGGTGGTTAGTCTAATTAAAGACCACTAATTTCGACTTAGCAAATCATGATTAATTCCATGACCACCCCATAAACACACTACACTTCAGCTATCTCATTGCCTTCGCCATTAGTATAATAGGATTTGCACTACACCGAACCCACCTAATTTCAACCCTACTCTGCTTAGAAGGGATTATACTCTCAATATTTATCGCCTTGTCAATATGAGCCTTGCAACTACAAACACCTTCCCTAATACTATCTCCTATATTAATACTAGCCTTTTCAGCCTGTGAAGCTGGAACAGGTCTCTCTCTCCTAGTAACTTCTTCACGAACCCATGGCCCAAACCTACTACATAACCTAAACCTACTACAATGTTAAAAATCTTACTTCCAACAATTATACTAATCCCAACAACCATATTATGTAACAAAAAAAATCTATTAGTCACAACAACTGTACAAAGCTTTACCATTGCCCTATTAAGCTTACAACTAATAAAACCACTAACAGGACACACCATAACATACTCCAACCTATCATTGGGGGTTGACCACATTTCTGCCCCTCTCATTGCCCTATCTTGCTGACTCACCCCACTAATAATCCTAGCAAGTCAAAATCACCTGATAACTGAGCCAACCCTACGAAAACAAATCTTTATCTCTACAGCCGTTTTCTTACAAGCCTCCCTAATTATAGCATTCTCCGCCACAGAATTAATTACATTCTACATCACATTTGAAACCACCCTAATCCCAACCTTAATTATCATCACACGATGAGGTAATCAAGTACAACGATTAAACGCCGGAATTTACTTCCTATTCTACACCATTATTGGATCACTACCACTTTTAATCGCCCTACTGCTACTACAACACCACAGTGGTACTCTATCACTACCCATCTTACAACTTAATCTATCATATCTAGAAAACTCATGAACTTACACAACATGATGATTCGCCTTACTAACCGCCTTCATAATCAAAATACCACTATACGGACTTCACCTATGACTACCAAAAGCACATGTAGAAGCCCCTATCGCCGGATCAATAATCCTTGCTGGTGTACTACTAAAACTAGGTGGATACGGCATTATCCGAGTATCCTTAATTATAGACCCACCTCTAAAAAATCCATATTATCCATTCATGATGTTAGCACTATGAGGAATCATCATAACTAGCCTGATCTGCCTTCGACAAACCGACCTAAAATCACTAATCGCCTATTCATCTGTAAGCCACATAGGACTTGTTATCGCCTCTACATTCGTACAAACCCAATGAGCACTCACAGGGGCTATCACCCTTATAATTGCTCACGGTTTAACATCATCTATGCTATTCTGCCTATCAAACACAAACTACGAACGAACAAACAGCCGAATTTTAATCCTAACACGTAACATGCAACTTCTACTCCCACTCATAGCCTTGTGATGACTTTCTGCCTGCCTTACTAACATGGCCCTACCCCCAACCATCAACCTCATAGGAGAACTATCCATTATTACCTCACTATTCAACTGGTCAAATACTACCATCTTAGTCACAGGACTAGGCACCATCCTAACAGCTACATATACACTCTATATATTCTCAACTACCCAACTAGGAGGTGAATCACCACCAAACATCTTAACCATTCCACCAACCCAAACACGAGAACACCTAATCATAACACTACATACCCTACCCATGATACTACTAATAATAAAACCACAACTAATCTCAGGTGTATTATGTTAATATAGTTTTAACACAAACATTAGACTGTGGATCTAAAAATAGGAGTTAAAACCTCCTTATAAACCGAGAGAGATACAATAATAGCTGCTAACTCTTATAACTGAGACTAAAACCTCAGCTCTTTCACTTTTAAAGGATAAAAGTAATCCAATGGTTTTAGGTACCATTCCCCCTTGGTGCAACTCCAAGTAAAAGTCATGAATATCCTACAACTAATTGACCTAAAAACACTATACCTATTACAACTATTCATCCTTACCACACCACTAATTCTGTCACTCTCACCAATGCTAAGTACATGAATATGAAGCCCAAAAAAAGCCATCACAATTTCACTATACCTATCAATCCTACTCTTCATTCTCAAATCCTCTTATATAAATGACTATACAATCGCCACCATCTTAAAATCAGACACACTCAACATCACCCTCAACGTAAAATTTGACACATACTCAACCACATTTATACCCATCGCCCTATTTATCACACGAACCATTGTATCATATTCAGACTGATATATATCCACAGACAAACAGCGTACTAAATTCACCCAATACCTATTAATTTTCCTACTAGCTATACTAACCCTAGCTACAGCCAACAACATATTCCTCCTATTTATCGGTTGAGAAGGTGTAGGATTTATATCATTTTTACTAATCACATGATGACGAGCACGAGCAAAAGCCAATGAATCCTCAATACAAGCCATTATTTACAACCGAATTGGTGATGTAGGCTTGATCATAAACATATGCTGATTCCTACTATTATTAGACACACTAGACCTGCCAATAATCTACTCAATATCACACCTTGTACCCATAACACCACTACTAGGACTCATCTTAGCCGCAATAGCAAAATCAGCCCAATTCGGAATACATCCATGATTACTAGCAGCAATAGAGGGCCCAACTCCTGTATCAGCCTTATTACACTCCAGTACAATAGTTGTAGCAGGAATCTACCTACTCATCCGCATACAACCCCTCCTAGAAAACAACTACACCGCTCTATCAATCTGCCTGTTTCTAGGAGCTATCACCACCCTATACGCAGCTACCCACGCCCTTACAAAAAACGACATCAAAGAAATCATCGCTTATTCCACACTAAGCCAACTAGGTTTAATAATAACCACCGTCGGATTATGCCTCCCTGAACTAGCCTTCTTACACCTATGCCTACACGCATTTTTCAAGTCCATACTATTCTTATGCGCGGGAAACGTCATTCATACCTTACACGGAGAACAAGACATCCGAAAAATAGGCACATTACACAAAACCCTCCCAACTACATCATCCTGCTTTACAATCGGAACCCTCGCCCTCTCAGGAACACCATTTCTCTCAGCATTCTACTCTAAAGACACTATCATCGAATGCATTATAACATCACACATAAATATACTAGCCCTAATCCTAGTACTAATTTCAACCTCCTTCACCACAATCTATAGTATTCGAGTACTAGCCACTGTATGAACCGGGCACCCAATACACCAACCACTACCACACTACGAAGAAAACCCAAAATGCACTAAACCAATCACCCAACTGGCAAAATGAAGCATCGTTGCCGGATTATTTATATCCCTCACAACACACCCATCACAAATCCCACCCCTAACTCTACCAACAAGCCATAAACTAACTGCCCTAATAATCATACTAATCAGCCTATTAATTGCCACAAACCTACTCAACATAACACACCAAAAACCTATACAAGCCCACACAACCATAACCACACACCAAATCACATCAACCACAACATTATCAAAAGCAGAAAAAGAATCAACCCGCCTCATAGACCAGATATGATACTCAAACTTAGGACCAGAAGAGCTTACTAAATATCAAAAACCCCCAATCACAATAACAACATCACAAAAAGGCCTAATCAAAGCCTACCTATTATCATTTATCTACCTATTAGCATTTATCCCACTACTATTTTAACCCACAACCACAACACCCAAATAATAAACCAACACCTAATAACACGAACTGCTCCCCGATACAAACCACGAATCAACACCAACACTACAAACAACGTTAACAATAACCCAACCCCAGCAACTAAAAAAACCACACACCCCAAATAATAAAACAATGACACCCCAACAAAATCAACACGAACAACCGACATACTATCAGAATCAGACATCTTATCACCTAAATCAACCGTACCACACCACAAATCCGACCCAATAAACATTAAGACCATAACAAGAAGAACATAATTAAACACATTAATTACCCCCTCTCAATTAGAAAAAGCAACAGGAAAAGGCTCCAACACCAGAGTAGCTGAATAAGCAAAAATAACCAACATCCCCCCCAAATAAATCAAAAACAACACTAAAGACATAAAAGACCCCCCTTTTCACACCAACACCCCACAACCAAACACCGTCCCCATTAACAAACTTAAAATACCATAATAAGGAGAGATATTAGAAGCCACCCCAATTATTCAAAACACCAAACCAAACCCAAACAAAAATGAAAAATAAACCATATGTTCCAACTCGGACTTACACCGAAACCAGTGGCCTGAAAAACCACTATTGTCATTCAACTACAGGAACAACCAATCACCACCCAACTAAAGGACACATAAAACCACAGGAACCACTACCCCAACCATGAAAAACACAAATCCACTATTAAAAATTATCAACAACACCTTTATCAACCTGCCTACCCCACCCAACATCTCCTCCTTATGAAACTTCGGGTCATTACTAGGAGCATGCCTAATTCTACAACTAGCCACAGGACTATTCCTAGCCATACACTACTCACCCGACATCTCCATAGCATTCTCATCAATCTCCCACATCCAACGAGACGTCCAATATGGGTGACTAATTCGAAATACACACGCCAACGGCGCCTCACTATTCTTTATGTGTATCTACCTCCACATCGGACGGGGAATCTACTACGGCTCCTATCTCTACAACAAAACTTGAAACACAGGAGTAGTATTACTATTCCTAGTCATAGCCACTGCATTCGTAGGCTACGTATTACCATGAGGACAGATATCATTCTGAGGAGCCACAGTAATCACCAACCTCCTATCGGCCATTCCATACGTAGGCCCCACACTTGTAGAATGAATCTGAGGAGGATTCTCTGTAGACAACGCCACCCTAACCCGATTCTTCACATTCCATTTTATAATCCCATTCGCCATCCTAGGAATAACCATACTACACCTCCTACTGCTACACGAAACAGGATCAAATAACCCAACAGGACTGAACTCAAACTGTGACAAAATCCCGTTCCACCCCTACTTCTCCTACAAGGACCTACTAGGCCTCATTCTAATAATCACATGCCTACTCACCCTAACCCTATTCTACCCAAACCTACTAGGAGACCCAGACAACTTCACGCCAGCGAACCCGCTAACCACCCCACCCCACATCAAACCAGAATGATACTTCCTATTCGCCTATGCAATCCTACGCTCAATCCCCAACAAACTGGGCGGCGTCCTAGCACTATTTATATCTATTCTAGTACTACTACTCATACCGATACTCCACCTATCAAAACAACGAACAACTACATTCCGACCAATAACACAAATTACCTTCTGATGTTTAACCACCGACCTACTAATCCTAACATGAATCGGAGGACAACCAGTAGAAAACCCATTCATCCTTATTGGACAAATCGCCTCTCTACTATACTTCACCACCATCTTCATCATTATACCCATAACAAGCCTAATTGAAAACAAAATACTAAACCAATATTTCAGTAGTTTACCAAAAACACTGGTCTTGTAAACCAGAAACGGGGAATACCACCCCCCTGAAGTATTCAAAGAAGAAAGATTCACACCTTCATCCCCGATCTCCAAAACCGGAATTTTTATTAAACTATCCTCTGACAGTACTGCAACCATTCCAACGTACTATAACTAGTACACAAATTATTCGGTACCCCCCCCCCACCCCCCCAGAGGTTAGTATAATACTACATGCCTATATCTAGTACATGCTATGTATAATCGTGCATGGATTTATTTACCTCAAGCATATCGTCTTATACATTATATGTTTAATTAGACATGGTAATGATAGTAATACATGACATTAATGATTATAAGACATACTTATACGCATTCATCTACACCATGGATATCATCCAAGTAATAGTCAGTTCTAATCTACCTTCTCTCGAGAAATAACCAATCCTTTAATGTGTAAGGCACTCCGTTAATATTTTCAAGTCCATATTATTTTATTAGGTCATTCGTTTCTTTTTAAGAGGCCTCTGGTTGTTTTTTCAGGGACATAAGCTTAGGCAGGCCATTCGTTTCTTTTTAAGAGGCCTCTGGTTAATGAGTTCTATACATAGTATCTGGCCACCATACATTGGATGGTCTTATAGGCATATAGTAATTTTTTTATCTCTGTAACCTCAGGTCCACATAACTGATGTCTACCGCTTTCTATTAGACTGTACCTACGTTCAAGTACTCTTGATTTGGCTTAGAAAGGATATGGTATTAATTAATTAATGCTTGTTAGACATACTCCTGGCCAAAAACTAATTTGGCCATTATTATATTAAGATAAATTTTTATCACATATACTCGCTATGCACCAAGTGCAGTGTCATAAACATTGTTTTAAATATAAAACACCAAATAAAGTACCACAAACACACACCCACACATGCACCAAGTGCAGTGTCAATAACATTTTTCCTTAAAAAATCCAATACATTTTCTTATAACAAAAATCCACCCATCACCCTACAGCTACAAAAATACTTCAACGC